TAGGGCCCCGTTGAGTTCTTAATAATCATAATATTCTGTTTTGTTCGTATATGTATAAACGACAAAATAGATCACTTTTCCGATGCTTCAAAAAATTCCATTTCATTTTTTTCTGATGATTTTTTTTTTAATTAACTTGCTTAATTGATTTAGAACATTTGTTCCCCGATAGTATCTATCGATACTTTCAAAGTTAGAAGAAAGTAAGCAATCACTCAATTTCTTTTTCCTGGATCACAGAATCACAATTCATGTATATATAGATTTCTTTCGATCAGATATTAAGAAATACAAAAAAAAAGTTCTGATAAGCCTGGAAAAAATCTAAACTAAGAATATAAGAATAGGAATCTTTGACGAATGGAATCAAAAACCATTATTATTTCGATTTCGACACCAGAAAGGGATGTGGAAAATTCCCTTTCTGGTGTCGAGGGCTAGGACGACGAATAATACCTTTTAGAATCCCTTGTTACCCTCATTTCTCCTTCCTTTCTTTATCTTCTCCGCTTCCTTTTTTACTTTTATCTTATTTTAGTATCTTGTTCTAGTCGAATTTGATTCTATTAGAATAGAAAACTATTGACGCATTCTAGGATATTTAAATCTGACAATAGTAACATAGTCACACCCCTCCAATCTCCAATTTGGATTGAAAAACCAACGAAGGGGTAAAATAAAATACCCGTCTTCACAATGTTGCTAAATCCACGGATCTAGAAATTCATTTCGGACAATTGAACCTTCTCAAACTGTTTCTTTTTAAGAACCAAAAAGATTTGTGCCAAAACAACAGATGCCAAAAAGACCAAAAGGCCTTGGACACGTAATGGGTCTTGAAGTACTATTTCTGCATCTCCCTGCCCAAATCCACCCACATTAGGATTACTTGTTAATGGTTGATCAAGTTTGATAGATTCGCCCTCTGAAACACGAAGTTCTGGTCCTGGGGGGATAATATCAACCACTTCACGTCCGTCCGATGCATTGGCTATGGTTATTTCGTACCCCCCTTTTTCTTTTCGTATGATTTTGCTTACTATACCTGCCGCTGTAGCATTATAAACTGTATTGTTACTTTTGGTCCCGTCGGGATAAATCTGACCCCTTCCCCTGTTACCACCTACGTATATTGGATATTTTAAGAAGTGAATATCTTTATTAGTCGCGGGGTCCGGGGAAAGAATAGGAAAAGTGATTTCACTATATTTCTGCCCAGGCACTGGCCCTATCACAAGAATATTTTTTTTAGTGGGACGGTAGTTCTGAAAAGACAGATTGCCTATCTTTTCTTTCATCTCGGGCGAAATACGATCAGGGGGGGCTAATTCAAACCCCTCTGGTAAAATAAGAACGGCCCCTACATTCAAAGCCCCCTTTTTACCATTAGCAAGAACTTGTTTCAGTTGCATATCATAAGGAATTCTAACAACTGCTTCAAATACAGTATCAGGAAGTATGGCCTGTGGAACCTCAATATCCACAGGCTTATTAGCTAAATGGCAATTGGCACATACAATACGACCAGTTGCTTCTCGTGGATTTTCAAAACCCTGCTGCGCAAAAATGGGATACGCATTTGAAATGGATGCCCGAGTTATTATATATATCATGAACGATACGGAAATGAATCGAGTAATCTCTTCCTTTATCGAAGAAAGGGTATTTCTAATTTGCATGGTCCAATCGTTGATGCCGAAAATTTCTACAATAAAATTGGGTGGGTCACTAGTATAGTTCCCCATCCACGATTCTGCTATTTACTGAAATAATTTTACTGGAATATCAGATTACTGGAATATAGGAGTAATCCTCTCGATGGGTAGAAAGAGTAAGGTAAAAGGTAAGTACGACTTTGAATGTTTTGCTTATGTACAAAGTCTGAAACATTCTAATTGGATCAGTGAATCGTTTTTCAGTCATTCATTGAATGATAAATCACTACAAGTGACGGAGATACACGATTTAAATAACGAAAAATCCAATATTTCAAAATTGTATCTAAAATGACTGGAAAAGTGGAAACAAGACCAGATATAATTTGATCATTATGAGCAAATCCAAAATCGTTGTAGACATAGCCAATCATTAGTTCCCAACCGTGGGGCGAATGGAATCCGATACATAAATCAGTTACTAAAAGAATCGAAAAGGCTTTTATTGTGTCGCTTAAATTATATAGGAATTCTTGAACCCAAGAGTTAAGAATAACAAGTTCCTCATTACCCAGAATAGAATAACCGCTTAGAATAACGAAACAGATTATATTTGTCGAGAAGTGCAAAATCGTATGGATATGATCCTCGTCGTGCATCTTGATCAATTGGATTGTTTCTTTGTGGAGCCCTATACGAAGCTTTTGTAGATGCCTTTCCGGGAATTCCTTTATCATTTCGTCCAAGAGGAATAGTTCCTCTAATTCTATGAATTTTTCTAGAATACTCTTTTCTTGAATATCATTCAAGAAAGTTTCGGATTGCCTAGTATTCCACCAATTAGTAATCCAAGATTCCAGACTTTTATTAAATGAGAGAGAAATCCACCAGGGCAAGAATACTAAAAATACTATAGATGAGAGATATCTAATGGGAATGGGTGCGTTCTTTTTTGTCATTTTTTCATCTGTGAATTGTTACTGAAACCACCTCATTTGTTGACTCTATTCGATCTAATATTTCGATCCAAGCATGAGTTCTATTATAAGGTATCGCGCCTATGAATCGAGTCTCGGTTTTTTAGTTGTGATTCAGCAGTTAGTCCTTGAATCTAGTGTAGAAAAAATCCAAAAATAGAAGAAGAATCCATTTCGAATTCAAATGAAGAAATAATCCAAAAATTTTGTTTCCAGATATCTCAATTGATCAAATATTCGAAGCAATCCCCCCCCTTTTTTCGATGAATGCCCAAAAGATTCAAATTCAAATAATGAATATTATTCGGATTTCGAAATGAAAGAACTTCCTTCCTAGTAAGAATTAAAATACCTTCCTAGTAAGAATTAAAATACCTTCCTAGTAAGAATTAAAATACCTTCCTAGTAAGAATTAAAATAGAAAATATTTCGAAAAAAAAAAAATTCGCAGGCTGTCCAGAGCATAATCCATGAATATTTGAAGGAATATTTGAGAGAATTTTCTGAAGAATATTGTGATAATCAAAAACGAGTGGCAAAAAAAGAAAGAAAAGTTCTCATTCTAAGAGATCCAATTGTTTGGTCATTAAGAAAGACAAAAGAAAGGATAAAAAGGGTCCATTACCAAAAGAAAATAGAGATAATTTCCAAGATATGATCTATCCATATCTAACGTATGAATTCAAAATATTGAAAATAAAAAAAAAAGCTAAATTTTTTATTCCGAAAAGTTTTGATATATGAGATCAATCTATTATTTCGATTTGTTACTTCTTTTGTTACTGAATTGAATTGAGTGGGGATTTCCATACGCAAAAAAAACCATTTTTTTACAGACAAAAAAGGTTTCGTTTTATGTTATGGCTGTTCCATACACGTTTGCCTTGCTTTGGCCCCACTGGACATTCTGAAGAAACTTCAATTAAGTAAGTTATGCTATAGAAAAAAAGGATTCTTGGGTTTGTTCCTCCGGCTAATAAAGCATTTACTCTTCAGTTCATTTTTCAAAAAACTTCAATTGGTACGCGCAAGAAATAGGCTAATTCCGCAGCCTTTTGCTCAATTTCGCGCGGAGTCAAATTCTCATCAGTACGAGTCAACGGAATAGCCCCCAGGCCTCTAATTTCCATATAAAGGACACGACGAGCATAAATACCCTCTTTCACTTCTATTCTGATGGACTGAATATCTTTCATAAGGAATCGTAGAAAGATGCGGCGATTTTTTCCAGGAAATCCCCAACGAAAAATACACACTATTCCTTCTTTTCGATCAAATCGATCATAACCGCTACCGACATTCCATGTAATTGTGCACCACAAATAGGAACTAACAAAGAGACCCGCGATCCCATAGAAAGACATCACGATCCCTTGTGGGAAAAAACGGATTTGCTGAGACGGAAATAAAGATATCAAATTCCTATCAAGATAACTAGAAATTCCAACCAATAAGAATCCTAATGAACCTAAAAAAAGGATAAAGGCCCAGCAGAAATTACTTGTTTTGCGAGATCCTGCTATAAATTCTATCCATATATATTCTGATCGCCAACTCATACATACTAGACCCAGTTGCATTTTCTTGGAATTGAGGGAATAACCAAAATCAATTTGACTTTCCTTTTTTTTTTTGTTTCCGAAGTAACTTTCATCAACTAGTACTATTCTGATGTGAACTTTTAGCAGTAATTCATCAAATTAGTTAGATATAATAAAATAAGAACATCCCCTTCATAGGATTCCCTATAGATAGATATAGATTAGATAGCTACATACATATAGATACATTGACTAAAATTTCAGACATGAGCTCGGATACTGGCCTATTTTTGAAAATAGATAGAATTCATTTACCCATATATCATGTTTATGCATGCATAAGAGCTCTTTCATTTATGTTCGCAGAAAGCCGCCTGTTATTTCTTATTGTTATACAATACTCTACTAAATGGATATCCGTGCCGTGTTTGCTAAGTCTTGAAAAAAAACTAGAGGAGATTTGACCCCATCGGATTTACAAAATCTTATTTTTTTGAACATGAAGAGATAAAGAAGCCATTGCAATTGCCGGAAATACTAGGCCCACTAACGGCACAAAAATAGAGGGTAAGTTATTGAGAATTGTCATAGAATGGGTACCTCGATTTCATATTTGTACCTCTTATTATTATAAAGATATCTTATAATAATTAGAATTCATATTAGAATTCGTATAGAAGTATACTAAGTATATATACTAAGTATATCTAAGTGAGTCTATAGAATAAGTGCAAGGAATGTAGAACTAAATAAACGGACTTATTCATCTTTCTACATGAAATATATGTTATGTATGATAATCCACTTTCTTTATTATTCTATTCTTA